ATAACCGATTTGGTCCCAAGGTAAGGAATAACCAGTTACACCAAAAGACGCGGTCAATACAGCCAGAACTACACCTGTAACCCAAGTCAATTCCCGAGGTTTTTTAAATCCACCGGTGAGATATACACGAAATACGTGCAGTATCATCATTAGAACCATCATGCTTGCCGACCACCGGTGAACTGATCGGATTAACCAACCAAAATTTGCTTCAGTCATTATGTATTGAACAGAAGCAAACGCCTCAGTAACAGTTGGGCGATAATAAAAAGTCATAGCAAACCCCGTAGCTACTTGTACTAAAAAACAAGTAAGGGTAATTCCGCCTAGACAATAAAATATGTTGACATGGGGAGGAACATATTTACTAGTTATATCATCTGCAATCGCCTGAATTTCGAGACGTTCTTCGAACCAATCGTAGACTTTATTGAGATAGGTAAACCGGGGGGACTCCCCCTCTGAGAACCGTATATGAGAATTTTCTCTCGTACAGCTCAAGCAGAAACACACAAATACTGCTCCCAACGCATATGTAATAAATCTTCCGATTTAATCTTCTCGGAAGTGCAAATACGAAGCATTAAAAATACGAAAGTTCTTCTTTGTGGTGATAATGCCAAAATATCAAGTCGGCTCTTCCTTTTTCTCTTTATTATTACTACAGGCCTCTTGAATCTTCTCTTTTCCTATTTTTTCTTTGATTTGTTAGTTGTGTGTAATTCGGTTTTGACTATTGTTTTTTCTCATTGATAGGAATTTTTCTTGTTAAGACCCTATAAATTAATTGAAACCCCAGATTCATACTAGAACCACGATGATTCAATAAAAATCCCAAGCCCAAAGATTCCCTGAGTAAGAACTATCGGATCATCACTTATTCAATAAATAGGTTCAATAAATAGGTATAGGTATAATGACTCAAAATACAAAAGAATTTACCTAATTTACCTTTTAGTCAAAATAAGCATAAACAGAAAGAAAAATCTTTCAATTTATAAGTATTTCTAATTCGTTGAAAATTTTGTAGTTAGAATCCGGTCACAAGGTCTGCTAAGTATGAATCATAGTTAAATTCTGGATCTAGTTCATAATATTCCGTGCTCCAGATACTAGGATGAGTATCCGACGGGGTAGAACCGTCTTTATAAAGATAAGATGACAGACTCATTCTCTGTATTATCAATAGGATCACTTATAACAAGTCACACACTCATATTCCGGAAATACAGAAAGAAAGAAATTCCGCGATCGAACTACCAACGGGGTTATAAATAAAAAACCTGAAATTTAATTTTGTATTGAAAAACTCGAACTAAATAGTTCTTGTGGGTTTAATTCAATTCATTGAAATTCCATCCAGTAAAACGGAAGAATTATAAATCTCCAAAATAATAGATAGGAATACTGCAAATAAAGCCATTGCGATACCCATCAAAGGGGTAGTTCCCCACCCAGGAGCTACTTTACCATATTCCGAATTCAACGGTTTCAATAAAGCCCCTACCGTAGTTTGTCTTGGACGAGATCTAGAACTACTATCAACGGTTTGTGTAGCCATAAATCCGATTGTATTTATTGAGATCTGTTGACTTTGTATACCATTCCCCTGTAAATAAAGGATCTTATCAGAGATCCGTTGCGGTCTCGAATTCATATAAGAATGGAAACAGCAACCCTAGTCGCCATCTTTATATCTGGTTTACTTGTAAGTTTTACCGGGTATGCCTTATATACCGCTTTTGGGCAACCCTCTCAACAACTAAGAGATCCGTTCGAGGAACACGGGGACTAGTTGAAGTAATGAGCCTCCCAATATTGAATGCATATTGGGAGGCTCATTACTTCAACGGAGATAATGAAAAATCATTTCTTAGTTGGAACTTTAGGCGGTTCTCGAAAAAAGATTGCGAAAAAAAGAATTCCTAGAGTTGAGACTAATAGAAATGTATAAACCAATGCTTCCATAGATTCGATTGTGGTTTACAATTATAGCTTCCATACCTGTTTATTGGGGATTATTTTACTGATAAAGAAAGAGTAAAATGATTAAATCAAGATTTCTCTGATCCCTAATGTCAAATCAAAAAAAGAGAGACGAAAAATACTAAAGCAATTTTGTATCAGACTGCTTGTCTTCTTGTAGTTGGATCCCCTAGTTTTTGGAATGCTCCAAATTCTACTTGAGAATCTAAATCTGGATCAATACCAGCAAAAACATCTCTGAACAAGGTTCTAGCCCCATGCCAAATATGCCCGAAGAAGAAGAGAAGGGCAAAGGAAGCATGTCCAAAAGTAAACCAACCCCTCGGGCTACTACGAAAAACACCATCCGATTTCAAAGTAGCACGATCTAATTCAAAAATTTCACCCAATTGAGCACGTCTAGCATATTTTTTCACAGTAGCAGGATCACTATAACTGACTCCATTGAGTTCGCCACCATAGAACTCAACAGTTACACCTACCTGTTCGACGCTATATTTCGACTCTGCTCTTCTAAAAGGAACATCGGCTCTAACAATTCCATCTCCGTCTATCAAAACGACTGGAAATGTTTCAAAAAAGGTAGGCATACGACGTACAAATAGCTCACGCCCTTCTTTATCTCTAAATATTGGGTGTCCTAACCATCCAACAGCTATTCCATCCCCATTGTCCATTGAACCTGCCCTGAATAATCCTCCCTTTGCCGGATTATTGCCAATGTAATCATAAAAGGCTAATTTCTCAGGAATTTTCGACCAAGCTTCTGATAAGCTTTGATTTTCGGCCAGCCCGGCACTAACTCTTCGATATATTTCTTGCTGAAAGTATCCCTGATCCCATTGATAACGAGTGGGACCAAATAATTCGATCGGAGTAGTTGCTGAACCATACCACATAGTTCCGGCAACTACAAAAGCTGCAAAAAAGACAGCAGCGATACTGCTGGAAAGTACGGTTTCAATATTACCCATACGTAATCCTTTGTATAGACGTTGGGGCGGGCGGACACTAAGATGGAATAATCCCGCTAATATGCCCAATGTCCCTGCTGCAATATGATGAGAGGCTATTCCCCCTGGAACAAAAGGATCAAAACCTTCTACGCCCCATGCGGGATTTACTGGCTGGACTTTTCCGGTTAGTCCATAAGGATCAGACACCCATATTCCAGGACCGTACAAGCCTGTTACATGAAATGCGCCAAAACCAAAACAAGCCACCCCGGAAAGAAATAAATGAATTCCAAAAATCTTAGGCAAATCTAATGAAGGTTTTCCTGTACGTTCATCAGAAAAAATTTCTAGATCCCAATATACCCAATGCCAAATAGCTGCCAAAAAGCACAAGCCAGAAAACCCAATATGTGCCCCGGCCACACCTTCATAACTCCAAATACCGGGATCCGTTACCGTCCCCCCTGTAATACTCCAACCGCCCCAGGAATTGGTTATTCCTAAACGAGTCATGAAGGGTATAACGAACATACCCTGTCTCCACATTGGATCAAGAACGGGATCTGAGGGATCAAAAACGGCTAATTCATATAGAGCCATCGAACCGGCCCAACCAGCAACCAGGGCCGTATGCATTATATGGACAGAAATCAACCGACCAGGATCATTCAATACAACGGTATGAACACGATACCAAGGCAAACCCATGGAAATACCCCTTTTTCAAATAAAAATAGACACTATGTAACTTTATTGCATTGGAAAAGACTATGATTATCAATGGACCCCTGTTCTGTTCAGTGGATTATCTCGGAGCAAGGGTTAATATTTGTTCTATTCTATTGGTAATAATGGAACAATTATGTTTGTAGAAACAAAGCGAAACAGATTTATTTTATACCCGATAAGTACCAATATGCAATGGGGGTTGATACCCTTTTCTATGAGCAAATGCCGCCATATTTGTTCATCATTGGAGGCTCTAGTCGTAAGAATTTTCCTTTAGTCATTCTATTGGCTTTTATGACCTTTTCTAATGTATTCTAGGCAGAATATATGATAAAGAATATCAACCTTTATCATATATGTTGATATTATGAAGAGAATAGCCCCATTATTACGTTTCCATATCAAAGTGACATATAGTACTTAATTCTTTTTTCTTTCAGTTAATGCCTATTGGTGTTCCAAAAGTACCCTTTCGAATTCCGGGAGATGAAGATGCAACTTGGGTTGACGTATAGTGCGACTTGTCAGATATATTGGGCCATATGGGCTTTCCCCGTTCTCTTTCCCGATCGAGATATCCTTCCCTTCGCCCAAGAAAGAGTGATTGAATCATCAAAAATTTGGAGCGCGAAGTCCAACTAGATCCATTTGTAGGAGGATTCAGACTAATAGTATCAATTAGAATAATTTATGGTTGGCTTGGTTGAATCAATAAAATGACATGAAGTATCCAGGCTCCGTTTAAACAAATCCCAATTGGTAATATATCGAAAATTACTGCTTGTATGAAAAATTATTCCAAGTTCCTATTTTCAAAAATGAAAAATTATAATATAAATAATGGAATAGATATAGGACTCATCTGAACTTTATTTAATAACTCGAATAGATTAGATGAATTCAATATGTCGAATATCCCATTTTTTTGGCAAAGGCATGAACTAAATGAAAAAAAAAAACGAAATCTTATAAAAACAAAAATAAGCGGTATTAGACGCATTTGACCTATATGTGCAAATAAAAATCGAGCAGATTTTTACCCGGAGTAGAGCGTAAACCTAAAAGAATTAAAGAGGCCCCCTCAAGAACAAGAAAATGACATCGTGGTTTGCATTCGATCTCGATGAAACAATAAATCAACGAGCAGTTAGTTCGAAAAACTGACCTCTTACTATACCTATACAAATACTATTTCTTTATACATACTATTCTTTTTTTTTTTATTTCTTTTTTTTTAGTCGAAATAAGGAAAAACTCATATTTATTGAAAAATAGAAGACAAAACCCCCTCATTAGAGGTTAGAAGGAACTGCTATAAAAAAAAGAGGGCAGTAATCTACACATTGATTTTTTTCTTTTTCACATTTGTTTGAACCGTATGCATCAAAAGGTGCATGTACGGTTCCTAAGGGATACAATTTTACCCTAATCAACCGACTTTATCGAGCAAGATTACTTTTTTTAACCCAAGAGATTACGACCGAGATCTCGAATTATCTTGTTGGTCTTATCGTATATCTCAGTATAGAGGACCAGACCCAGGATTTATATTTGTTTATAAACTGTCCTGGCGGGTGGGTATTACCCGGAATAGCTATTTTTGATGCTATGCAACTTGTGCTACCAGATGTATATACAATCTGCATGGGAATAGCCGCTTCAATGGGATCTTTTATCCTGGTCGGAGGAGAAATTACCAAACGTTTTGCATTCCCTCACGCTTGGCTTTGGCGCCAATGAGTTTTTTATTTGAGAAAAAAAAGACTATGCCTTCACCACAAGAAATATCAAGATATATTATGAGTAGTGTTAAGTAAAAATAGTAAAAATAGCATGGCACTTTGAATTCGATATGCAAAATTTTGTTAGTTTTTTTCAAAACATTAGATTATGTATCGAGAGAGGAGTATGAGATAAAGGGGTATTCCCGATTTTTTTATCCGGAGTCCGTTTCAGCGTCACAAACTTTTTGTTTTTAGACCAAAAGACTCTTAATCCTAACCTAACAATACAATATTTATGTTTGAAAGAGTACGAAAATAAAACAAATTCCTTATTTCGGATCAAAAAGAAACTTTGGGATTGCTGAATTACAGACGAAATGAACGATAAAGCAACGGAGCCATCATAGTATTTTGAACTCACGAAAAGAAGGGTGGTAATTGGATGATTTACTGATCTGCATCTGATCGATTCTATTTTTCTTCGATGGAAGAGAAAAGTAAATTCCATTGTCGAGCCGTATGCAATGCGCAAAAGATGCACGTACGGTTATTCAAGTTTATTGTTATTCCCTATCTTTTGTCGTCGCCTCATCATGCGAGATAGAGGAACCTTCTTTTTGTTATACCATCAGGGTAATGATCCATCAACCTGCTAGTTCTTTTCATGAGGGATCAACGGGAGAATGTATGATGGAAGCGGAAGAACTATTGACTTTGCGAGAAACACTCACAAAGGTTTATGCACAAAGAACAGGCCAACCTTTTTGGGTTCTAACCGAAGACCTGGAAAGAGATGTTTTTATGTCAGCAAAAGAAGCCCAAGCTCACGGAATTATTGATCTTATAGCGAATGAAGGAGTAGAAATAGTAAAGAAGGACAAATGGAAAGAGCCAAAGTAGTCAAATTCACAAATCGATATTTTCTCTTTTGACTTTCCTGGGTAATATTTTATATAACTAGAAAGAATTCATACTCATCAGGTTAGGATTGATCTAAACCAGTCTCTTATGTAAATGATTCAGCATGCCAACTATTAAACAGCTTATTAGAAACACAAGACAGCCAATCAGAAACGTCACAAAATCCCCCGCTCTTCGGGGATGTCCTCAGCGCCGAGGAACGTGTACTAGGGTGTATGTGCGACTCGTTCAATTTATGAGCTGGGCTAACAAAAGAAAAAAATTCCCAGTATCAATGATCGTTACCAGTGAATAGGATAAAATGGAAGAACTCTGGTCACTATCGAAAAAAAGATCTCCCATATCCATCTATTGCGTATGAAATTTATGGTTTCCCTCGGTGTAACCCCGATTAGCTCGATTTAAGATGAGAAGCAAGTTCCCATTGGTAGCAAATGCTATACATTAAGCGGGAAAGTACTATTTTTTTTTAAGAAAAAAATGATGCTCCCATTTTTGCAAAACGGACTAACAGGGTCAGCTATCCAGCTAACCTTCAAAACTAAATACCGTTACTGTATAGGCGGATCTCGTTGTGAAAGACCTATTACTGGATAATTCATGGGTAGAGCCAAAGATTTTGAATTGTACAAGTTACCAATAACGTTGACTAAACGAAGTAAAGGGCTCCGGTGTATAGAGAGGACCTCACCGTTTAAGAAGTAACCATAGAAACGAAGGAACCCACTATTTCTTTATTCATCTAGATTTACTACGTTTTTTTTTTGATACCTAGTATCAATCCAATTTCTTCTTTCATTTGGAGTTGAGGCGAAATGCCTCGAAAAAAAGAAAAAAAATAGTGGCCGGGAAGGTTATAGTAGCAAAAGCCATTGGAATTTTTTTTATACATTGGAAAAATCCGTTTTGTTATTACCAGTGAGGAAAGAAGAAATAACTCAAAGAGAAATAAAATCAATTAGTTATTTAGCAAATTATTTAGCAAAGTTTCATTTATTCAATGACCAGAGTTAGACGAGGATATATAGCTCGGAGACGTAGAAAAAAAATGCGTTTATTTGTATCAAGCTTTCGAGGGGCTCATTCAAAAACTATTCGTATTATTGCTCAACAGAAAATAAGAGCTTTGTTTTCGGCTCATCGAGATAGAGATAAGAAAAAGAGAGATTTTCGCCGGTTGTGGATTACTCGGATAAACGCAGCAATTCGCGAACCTGAAAGGGGCCTATACTATAGTTATAGTAAATTTATACATGATCTGTACAAGAGGCAGTTGATTCTTAATCGTAAAATACTTGCACAAATAGCTATATTAAATAGGAATTGTCTTTATAGTATTTCCAATGAGATCATAAAAAAAGAAGATTGGAAAGAAGCACCCGAAATTTTTTAAACAAAGTTCCCCGGAGAAGGAACTCCGGGAAGGGAAGATAGAATAGAAATTAGTCCGAAAATAAAAAATACAATTACAATAAAGTAGTCAAAATGCGCAAAGGCATTCAATATCAATAAAAAAATTTTTCTTCCTCGATTTTTCTTCCGAGAGAAGAAAAAAATCTGGATTATTCTAATTTTTAGAGCAAAACATCACTTGAATAAAAAAAAAGTAAACCTATTGTTTTTTTGTTCGAAAACCTCGAAAACCCGTCGTTCTAACGGCCGACTTGGCTCTTTCAAATTGTTTCTCGTTATTAAGAAAGGGTAACAAAGATAGAATACGAGCTTGTTTTATAGCAATAGTAATTAATCGTTGTTGTTTCAGAGTCAATCTATTCACGCGCCTAGATAATATTTTTCCCTGTTCACTAATAAATCGACTAATTAAACTCATGTTTCTATAATCAATTCGGTCCCCCGATTGGAGCGGGGGCAAGCGCCTGCGAAAAGGCCGCTTAGGTTTAAGGAAAGATCGCTTGGATTTATCCATGGTTTGTTTAGTGTTTATTTATTCCTTATCTTATAATATAAAAAATATTCTACCGAAAATCCTATTTTGGTCGGATCTAAAAAAAAGAAATGAGAAATAGGATTTGGTTTTTGTATTCTTTTCTTTAATTTGAATTTGTTTATTTTATATATGTTATCCTTAGTTATATATCTCTTTTTTTTTTTTACTAATAGAATTCTAAAAATTCTATATCTATATATTAGAATTCTTATTTATTGCCTTATTTATTGCATAGAATAATATGTATGTTTTTTATTACATTTTCTTATAATTTTTCTTATAATTTTTTTATGCGTATAAGTTATGCATATAAGGAAATATATGTGTATAATATATGTCCTTTTGTACTCGTGCTTTAAAAGGCGATACACAGACGCTCGATTCGATCTATTTCTTTATCTCTCCATGAATTGTATGCTTGGAACAGTAGGGACAGAATTTTCTCAATTCCAACCGACTGGGTGTGTTGCGTCGATTCTTTTGAGTAATATATCGGGAAATACCCCTTGGTTTCTTATAAACATTCTTTCGAACACAACTAGTACATTCCAAAATAACGCTTACTCGGACATCTTTACCCTTGGCCATGAACCCCCTTTTTATGTGTGAATTTTTTATTCAAGCAACTCTTTTATTTTCGACCCAAAGCGGAAAGAAAGAAAAAATAGAAATTGCTAACTAGAAATACACTTCAAAAAATTTCGTTGCAGTAAATAAGTAAATAGAGGAATATTAAATATTAATAGTAAATAGAATTCAGTAGAATTATACGAAAGAATACATAATCCAACGATTTCGAACTCTAAAGATAAATATTAGTCCTAACAATATATAGTTCGAAATCCACTTTTCCTCTAACTATATTTCTAATCACAGTACAGTATTCCATTTTAGTCTCGTGTATGAGACTTTTGCCCTAGATCCGCATTTTAATTTTCGTTCTCACTCTTATTTATTAATTGAATTTTAAATTGGAGCTTGAGCCCAAGCTTTGCTGAGGTTGAATCCTTTTTTCTTTCTCCCTTTTCAAATAGAAGGTTAAAGGGAGAAAGGGCGGGGAATTAGTCACAGATAGTGGATCCTTTTTCTAATCTTCGTTACCCCCTTACCGTGTCAATAACTAGAATGAAAAAAGGGGAATGTTAACGCATCCGGGAAAAAACGATTGATTTCTATCAATAGACCCGCTAAAGATCCGAACCACAAAGTACTTAGTACCGGTGCCACGGAGAGATATGTTTTTAGATCTCGCATTGAAAATCCTCCTTCTTTTTTTTCTTTATTTATATATTGTAACACATAAGAATAATACATATATAATAGATGATCAGATGCGTATGTATTTCAAAAGAAAAATCACTTGTATTTGTACATGAAATTCCTAAAGTAAATGAAAATGTACACCAATCCGGTAGATAAGATTTTCTACCTTTATTTTAAGTAAAAAAAAAAAAAGAAAAAGATGCATCTTTTCTACTGCCCTAAAAGCCTTTTTTACTTTACAACGTATATGTATCCAAAGACTTTTATATTATATCTATATTCTATTATATATGATATTATGATATGAAAAAAATGACAAAATCTATTGTGTATCTAACTACGAGAAATAATGATGTGGAAAAAAAGAAAAGGATTATTTACAATAACACTGTAAACCTATTAAAAGGGATGTAGCGCAGCTTGGTAGCGCGTTTGTTTTGGGTACAAAATGTCACGGGTTCAAATCCTGTCAT